TATGTTTGTTAAATTTTATTGTGAGATAATACTAATTATAATTATTTTTAAATCTTTGATAATTTATATTTATTTAAAATTTTTAATGTTTAAATAAATACTAATTTAATTTATTATTAAAATTTTTAGTTATTTTTTTTATTTAATAATTTATATTTATTTAATTTATAAATCATAAAATATAGGGGTATTATGTTTGTTAAATTTTATTGTGAGATAATACTAATTATAATTATTTTTAAATCTTTGATAATTTATATTTATTTAAAATTTTTAATGTTTAAATAAATACTAATTTAATTTATTATTAAAATTTTTAGTTATTTTTTTATATTTAATAATTTATATTTATTTAATTTATAAATCATAAATATAGGGGTATTATGTTTGTTAAATTTTATTGTGAGATAATACTAATTATAATTATTTTAAAATCTTTGATAATTTATATTTATTTAAAAATTTTTAATGTTTAAATAAATACTAATTTAATTTATTATTAAAATTTATAGTTATATTTTAATAATTCACATAATATAAATTCATTTTAATTATAGTTATTTTTTTATTAATAATTCACATAATATAAATTCATTTTAATTATAGTTAATTTTTTATTAATATTTATAAATAAATATATGTATATATATAAATTATTACATTAATTAAATTATATGATAATATTAATTATTACTATTTATATAATCTATTATTTGTTAATTAATATTTAATAATTTATTTAATTTAAATATTATATTTAATATATGTGTATATTAGATATAATTTATTATTTTATCATTAATTATAATGTTTTATGATAATATTTATAATAATTTTATATTTATATTATTATTATTATTATTGATATATGTTTATATTATTATTATTGATATATGTTTATGTTATTTATTGATATACGTTTATGTTATTTATTTATATATGTTTATGTTATTTATTTATATATGTTTATGTTATTTATTTATATATGTTTATGTTATTTATTTATATATGTTTATGTTATTTATTTATATATGTTTATGTTATATACTAAATTTATTTATTATATAATTATAGTTATTTTTTATATTTTAAAATTATTATTGAATTATTTATTTATAAAAAGTTTTATTTTAGCTAAAAATTTTATTATTAATTTAATTTATATGTAAATTTAAGTATGAATTTTTGTTAATTTTAAAAATTAAATAATTTAATTTATTCACAATAATTAGTATTATTAATTAAAGAAATTTAGAAATAGTAATATTAAATAGTATTAGTGAAATTTGTGCCAGCAACTGCGGTTATACAAATAATGCAAATAAAATTTTTTAATTTAAGTTAAATTTTTAAAGTTAAATATAAGTAAATTTATTAAGTGAAATTTTAATTTTATTAAATTTATATTTGTAAGTATATATTTAATTGAAGCTTAAAAAATTTTATAAAAAACTAGGATTAGATACCCTATTATTAAAATTGTAATTAATAAAATTTAATTAGTATTAGTTATGTTCTTTAAACTTAAAAAATTTGGCGGTATTTTAGTCTATTCAGAGGAACTTGTTTTTTAATCGATAATACACGATGAACCTTACTTAATTTTGTAATCAGTTTATATACCGTTGTTATAAATATTTTATAAGAAAGTTAATTTTTAAAATTTAATAAAATAAAATATATCAGATCAAGGTGTAGCTAATATTTAAGTAAAAATGAGTTACAATAAAATTTATTTAAATGAATATAACTTGAAAATTTTATTGAAGGTGGATTTGAAAGTAAATTTAAAAATAGAAATAATTTGATTATAGCTCTAAAATATGTACATATCGCCCGTCACTTTTATTATTATTTATATAAAATAAGTCGTAACATAGTAGATGTACTGGAAAGTGCTTCTAGAATGCAATTTAAAGCTTATAAGTAAAGTATTTCATTTACATTGAAATGATTTTTGTGCAAATCAATATAAATTGATTTAGTTTTTATTTATTTTTGTTTTTAAAAATTTGTTTAAATTATTAAAATAAATTATTAATTTTATTGTTTAAGTATTTTTTAGAAAAAATAATATAAATTATAGTAAATTAGTATTGTGAAAGAAAATTGAAATAGTTTGAAAAATTTTTACTATAAAAGAAAATTTAATTTATTGTACCTTGTGTGTCAGGGTTTATTTATTAAAAATTATTAATTTAATTTTCTCGATTTTAAAAGATTTAATGTATTTTAAAATTTAGTGTAATAAAATTATTTTTAAAAATACATTAGAAATGAAATGTTATTCGTTTTTAAAGGTATCTAGTTTTTTAAGACATAAATTTAATTTATAAATTTTATATTATTAAGTTAAATTAATTAATTTAATAATTATTTTATTTAAATATTTTATGGGATAAGCTATAAAATAAAATTTTAAAAATTAAATTTTTTTTAATAAATATAAACTTATAAATAGTTATTATTAATAAAATTGTTATAATTTATTAATTTTATTAATTATTTTTTAAAATTTAAATTTTTATTAAAAAATTTATTAAAATTTTATAGATAAAATTATAATGATAAAATTAGTATATTATTTTGTAAAAATAATTTTTTATTAAAAATTTATTTAAATAATTCGGCAAATTTAATATTCGCCTGTTTAACAAAAACATGTCTTTATGAAATTTTTAAAAAGTCTAACCTGCCCACTGATATATTTAAATGGCCGCAGTATTTTAACTGTGCAAAGGTAGCATAATCATTAGTTTTTTAATTGAAGACTAGAATGAATGGTTGGACGAAATATTAGCTGTTTCAAAAAAAATTAATTAAAATTTTATTTTTTAGTTAAAAAGCTAAAATTTATTTAAAAGACGAGAAGACCCTATAAATCTTTATACTAATATTGTTATAATTATTTTATTATTTTTTTTATTAATAATTCACAGTATTTTATTGGGGTGATATTAAAATTTTAAAAACTTTTAATTTTTTAAAATTCATTAATTTATGAATAATTGATCTATTAATAATGATTATAAAATTAAGTTACTTTAGGGATAACAGTGTAATTTTTTTGGCAAGTTCTTATTAATAAAAAATATTGCAACCTCGATGTTGGATTAAGATATTGTTTTAGGTGTAGAAGCTTAAACTTTAAGTCTGTTCGACTTTTAAATTCTTACATGATCTGAGTTCAAACCGGTGAAAGCCAGGTTGGTTTCTATCTTTAAAAATATAAAATATTTCAGTACGAAAGGATCAAATGTTTAATAAATAATTATTTTATTTTTGAATATAATTAATTACTATTTTGGCAGATTAGTGCGTTAAATTTAGATTTTATTTATGTAGATTATTTTACAAATAGTACTTGTTTATAGTAGAAAATTATATATATATTATTGGTAGTTTGTTATTAATTATTTTTATTTTAGTAAGAGTAGCTTTTTTAACTCTTTTAGAGCGAAAGGTTTTAGGTTATATTCAAATTCGTAAGGGTCCCAATAAAGTTAGTATTATAGGTATTCCTCAGCCTTTTTGTGATGCAATTAAATTATTTACTAAAGAACAAATTTATCCTTTATTATCTAATTATGTTTCTTATTATTTTTCGCCCATTTTTTCTTTATTTTTGTCATTATTAGTTTGAATGTGTATACCTATTTTTATAAATTTATTTTCTTTCAATTTAGGATTATTATTTTTTTTATGTTGTACAAGTTTAACTGTTTATACAGTTATGATTGCTGGGTGATCCTCTAATTCAAATTATGCATTATTAGGGAGTTTACGGGCGGTAGCACAAACTATTTCTTATGAAGTAAGTTTAGCTTTAATTTTATTAAGATTTATTTTTTTAATTTTAGGATTTAATTTTTTATTATTTATTAAATTTCAATTTTATTTTTGATTCTTATTTATTATATTTCCTTTTAGTTTAGTTTGATTTAGAATTTGTTTGGCGGAAACTAATCGTACTCCCTTTGATTTTGCTGAAGGTGAATCAGAATTGGTTTCAGGGTTTAATGTAGAATATAGAAGAGGGGGATTTGCATTAATTTTTTTAGCTGAATATGCAAGAATTTTATTTATAAGAATGTTATTTTGTATAATATTTTTGGGGGGAGATACTTTTAATTTTATTTTTTATATCAAATTAATATTAATTTCTTTTTTATTTATTTGAGTTCGTGGCACTTTACCTCGGTTTCGATATGATAAATTAATAAATTTAGCTTGGAAAAGATTTTTACCTTTTTCATTAAATTTTTTGATATTTTTTATTGGGTCAAAAATTTTTTTAATAAATTATATTTAATAATTAATTTTAGTAAAGTTAATAGAAAATTTAATTTCTATGATATGTTTTCAAAACATAAGCTTATTCAAGCTCATTAACTAATTTAATAATTTATCTCATCATTTATAAATTATTGGGTTAATAATGAAGTAAAAAAAATAGATAAAAGTTAATAGTTGACTAATTATTATATAAGGATCTTCAACTGGTCGAGCGCCTGCTCATGTAAGTAAAATTACAGTAGAAATTATTATTCAAAATATGAATTGGTTAATAGGGTAAAATTGTATTCCTTGAAATTTTCTTAGATGGTAAAATGGCAAAATTATTAAAATTGCAATAGATAAAATTAAAGCAATTACTCCTCCTAGTTTATTGGGAATAGAACGTAAAATTGCATAAGCAAATAGAAAATATCATTCTGGTTGAATATGAATAGGAGTTACTAAAGGATTAGCTGGGATGAAATTATCTGGATCACCTAATATGTAAGGATTAATTAAAATTAATAGAGCTAAAAATATAATTATAATGATAAATCCTACAATATCTTTGTAAATAAAATATGGGTGAAAAGGAATTTTATCTATATTAGAATTAATTCCAATTGGGTTATTTGAACCTGTTTGGTGAAGAAATAAAATATGAATTATTGTTGTTGCTAAGATAATGAATGGTAAAATAAAATGAAATGTAAAAAATCGAGTTAATGTTGCATTATCTACAGCAAATCCTCCTCATATTCATTGGACTAAATCAATTCCTAAATAAGGAATAGCGGATAATAAGTTTGTAATTACTGTTGCTCCTCAAAAAGATATTTGTCCTCATGGAAGAACGTAACCTATAAAAGCTGTTGCTATAGTTAAAAATAAAATAATTACTCCAATTAATCAAGTAGGAATAAATAAGTAAGAATGATAATATATGCCACGTCCTGCATGTAAATAAATACAAATAAAAAAAAAAGATGCTCCATTAGCATGTATTGTTTGTAATAATCACCCATAATTTACATTTCGACAAATATGGTTTACTCTATTAAAAGCTAAATTAATGTCTGCAGTATAGTGCATTGCTAAAAATAATCCAGTTAAAATTTGAATAATTAAACATAAAAATAATAGTGAGCCAAAGTTTCATCACGTTGAAATATTACTAGGAGCTGGTAAATCAATAAAAGATCTATTAATAATTTTAAAAATAGGGTGTTTTATTCGTATAGGTTTATTCATTAGTTAAATATTGGTCGTAAAGGTCCTTTAAATAATTTTGTAATTTTTACTACTGCAATTAATGTAATTAATAAGTAATTTATTAACAAAATTGTTAAAAAGTTATTAGGGTAATTATATAATTTGTTTAAAGTTAAAGAATTTTCTGTTAAATATGAATTTAAATTATAGATAGATTTAAGTTCTAAATTTTTAAAATGTATTCATATATTTTTGTCAATTATAAATAAAATAAAAGTTAAAATTGAAAATATAATAAGACAATAAATTATTAATTTTAGTGAAAAAGAGAATATTTCATTTGATGCTAGTGAAGTTATATAAATAAATAAGACGAGTATTCCTCCAATAAAAATTAAAAATAAAATATAAGAAAATCAAAATCTTTTAGTAATTAGTCCAGAATATAAACAAATTAATAAAGTTTGAATTAATAAAGTTAAACCTATAGTTATTGGGTGTTTTATAAATATAAATATAAAGTTTATGATAATGATTATGGATATTAAAATTCATTGGATAATGTCAAGAAATAGTTTATATTAAAAATATTAATTTTGGGAATTAATGAAAAAGAGTTTCTTTTTTCTTGAAGTTTTAAAATACAATATTATTTTTGATTTACAAGACCAATGTTTTTATTAAACTATTAAAACTAATGTTTATATTAAATTTAATTTTATCTAGTATTTTATATGTTATAGGAGTGTTAATTTTTGTAATAACTCGAAAGCATTTATTGTCTATATTATTGAGGTTAGAATACATTGTTTTAAGATTATTTTTATTATTATTAATTTATTTAAATTTAATTGAATTTGAAAGATTTTTTAGAATAATATTTTTAATTTTTAGTGTTTGTGAAGGAGCTTTAGGAATTTCTATTTTAGTTTCAATAATTCGTACTTATGGTAATGATTATTTTCAAAGTTTAAATATTTTATAATGTTAAAAATTATTATTGGGGTTATATTTTTATCTTTTTGTTTAATACAAAATATATATTGACTGGTACATAATTTATTTTTATTATTTAGATTTATTTTTATTTTAATAAATAATTGTATAAATTATAGAATAAATATTTCATACTTATTTGGTTTTGATATAATTTCATATGGATTAATTTTATTAACTTTTTGAATTATTTCTTTAACATTAACAGCTAGTGAATCTTTATTAAAATTTAATAATTATCAAAATTTATTTTTATTTAATATTATTGTACTATTATTAATATTATTAATAACTTTTAGTAGAATAAATTTATTAATATTTTACTTTTTTTTTGAAAGTAGATTAATTCCGGTTTTATTTTTAATTTTAGGTTGAGGGTATGAATCTGAACGTTTACAGGCTGGAATTTATTTATTATTTTATACTTTGCTAGTATCTTTACCTATATTAATTGGTATTTTTTTTTTATACAAATCTACTAATACAATAAATTTTTATTTGTTATATAATTATTTTTTTAATTTTGAAATTCTTTATTTTTCATTAATTTTAGCTTTTTTAGTAAAAATACCTATGTTTTTAGTTCATTTATGATTACCTAAAGCTCATGTTGAAGCTCCTGTGTCAGGTTCAATAATTTTGGCCGGAATTATATTAAAATTAGGAGGTTATGGTTTATTACGTGTTTTTAATTTTTTACAGATAATTGGTTTAAAATTAAATTTCATTTGAATTAGAATTAGATTAGTAGGGGGAATTTTAGTAAGTTTAATTTGTTTACGACAAACTGATTTAAAATCTTTAATTGCTTATTCTTCAGTTGCTCATATAGGGATTGTTTTATCTGGGACTATAACTTTAACCTATATAGGATTTTGTGGTTCGTATGCTTTAATAATTGCTCATGGTTTGTGCTCTTCTGGGTTATTTTGTTTAGTTAATATTACGTATGAACGAATAAAAAGTCGAAGAATATTTATTAATAAAGGTATATTAAATTTTATGCCTTCTATATCTTTATGGTGATTTTTGTTAAGTTCTGCTAATATAGCAGCTCCTCCTACTTTAAATTTGTTAGGTGAAATTTCTTTAATTAATAGAATTGTAATATGGTCTTGAATTTCTATATTTTCATTATCTTTACTTTCTTTTTTTAGTGCTTCTTATACTTTGTATTTATATGCTTATAGACAACACGGGAAAATTTTAATAAGTACTTATTCTTTTATAGGAGGAAGTATACGTGAATTTTTACTTTTGTTTTTACATTGATTTCCTTTAAATTTATTAATTTTAAAAGGAGAAATAATTATTTTATGATTATATTTAAATAGTTTAATAAAAATATTGATTTGTGGTATCAATGATAAGGATTTCTTTTTAAATAGTGAAAAATATATCTATTTGTTTAATTAGTTTTTATTTAATTTTTGTATTTTCAATAACTTTATTTATTTTTGGTATTTATTTTATTTTATATGATTATAGTTTATTTATCGAATGAGAAGTAGTTTCAATAAATTCATTAAGTATTGTAATAACTTTATTATTTGATTGAATAAGTTTTATTTTTATATCTTTTGTTTTAATAATTTCTTCTTTAGTAATTTATTATAGAAAAGAGTATATGTTTCATGATTATAAAATTAATCGTTTTATTATATTAGTATTGATATTTGTTGGTTCAATAATATTATTAATTATTAGTCCTAATTTAATTAGAATTTTATTAGGGTGAGATGGATTAGGATTAATTTCTTATTGTTTAGTAATTTATTTTCAAAATGTAAAGTCTTATAATGCGGGTATATTAACTGTTTTATCTAATCGAATCGGTGATGTTGCTTTATTATTATCTATTGCTTGAATATTAAATTATGGGAGATGAAACTATATTTTTTATTTAGAATTTATAAAAAATTATAGGGAAATAATAATTGTTGGGGTATTAATTTTAATAGCTTCTTTAACAAAAAGAGCTCAGATTCCTTTTTCTTCTTGATTACCTGCTGCTATAGCAGCTCCTACTCCAGTTTCTGCTTTAGTTCATTCTTCAACTTTAGTAACTGCTGGGGTTTATTTAATAATTCGTTTTAATTTATTATTATATAATTCTTGATTGAGTAGTTTGTTATTAATTTTATCTAGTTTAACAATGTTTATATCTGGATTAGGGGCTAATTATGAATTTGATTTAAAAAAAATTATTGCTTTATCTACTTTAAGTCAATTAGGTTTAATAATAAGAATTTTATCTATTGGGTATAGAAAATTAGCTTTTTTTCATTTATTAACTCATGCTTTATTTAAAGCTTTATTATTTATATGTGCAGGGGCTATTATTCATAATATAAATAATAACCAGGATATTCGTTTAATAGGGAGATTAAGATTATTAATGCCGTTAACATCTACTTGTTTTAATGTAGCAAATTTAGCATTATGTGGAATACCTTTTTTGGCCGGATTTTATTCTAAAGATTTAATTTTAGAAAGCGTTTTATTTTCTTACGTTAATTTTTTTACTTTTTTATTATTTTTTTTATCTACAGGTTTAACTGTTTGTTATTCTTTTCGTTTAGTTTTTTATAGAATAACTGGGGAATTTAATTTTAGTCCTTTAAATTTATTAAACAATGAAAGTTGAATTATATTAAGGAGAATACTAAGTTTATTATATTTAAGAATTATTTTTGGAAGAATTTTAAATTGATTAATTTTTTCAAGTCCTATTTTAATTTTGTTACCTATTTATTTAAAATTATTTACTTTGTTTGTGTGTTTTTTAGGTGGTTTAATGGGTTATATAATTTCTAATGTCTCTATTTATTTTTACAATAAATCTTTACATTATTATAATTTAAGAAGTTTTTTTGGTTTAATGTGATTTATACCTTATATTTCTACTTATGGGGTAATTAATAACTATTTAATAATGGGACAATTATCTTTTAAATTATTTGATCAAGGTTGATCAGAATATTTTGGAGGGCAAAATCTTTATTTTTTAATAAAGTATAATTCTCAGTTAAATCAAGTATTACAAAATAATAATTTAAAAATTTATTTATTGAGATTTGTTTTTATTGTTGTTATTTTATTTATATTTTTATAAAAGTATATTCAAATAACTTATAAAAGAGTATTACATTGAAGCTGTAAAAGAGATTATTTAATCTTTGAATATAATGAATTTTTTTTAGTAATTTATAAAAACGAGAGTTTTAATTTTACAATGAAAATGTAATGTTTATTAAACTATATAAATTTATAGAAATATAAATGAAATTAATCATTTATAAAGAGTTAGTAGCTCTTGTTACTATATTTCTTTAATTGGAGAATAATCTCAATTTTATCATTAACAGTGATATTCCTCTTTTTGGTTTCAATTAAAAATAAGGGTAGATATTACCTAAAATTAGGTCGAAACTAATTGCAATTTTGCTTCATATTTAAGGTAAATTGAAATTCAATACTTTTTGATTGCAAATCAAATGTTATATTTAACTATAACCCTAATTTGATCAATTTAATATACCTTGATTTCATTCATGGTATAATCCTAATAAAAGAATTAAGATAAAAATAAAAGAAGTATAAAGTAATACTATTAAATTTGAAAATTTAATAAGTATAATAATAGGTAAAATTAATGCAATTTCTACATCAAAAATTAAAAAAATAATTGTAATTAAAAAAAATCGTAATGAAAAAGGTATCCGAGAAGAAGATTTAGGATCAAATCCGCATTCAAAGGGGGATATTTTTTCTCGATCAATTATTGTTTTTTTTGAAATTGTTGAAGCTAAAATTATTACTAAGATAGAAATTGTTAAAATAATAAATCTGACTAATATAATGCAAAAAATTATCTACACTATAATTATAGACTTTATGATTGGAAGTCATATATACTTTTTATATTATATAGATAGTAATTACCCTCCTCATCAATAAATTGATACATAAAGAAATAATCAAATAATATCAACAAAGTGTCAATATCAAGCAGCAGCTTCAAATCCAAAATGATGATTTTTAGAAAAATGATTACTTAAATGTCGAATTAGACATACTAATAAAAATGTAGTACCAATTAATACATGTAGACCATGAAATCCTGTAGCCATAAAAAATGTTGACCCATAAATTGAATCTGCTATTGTAAATGAAGACTCTAAATATTCATAAGCTTGTAGAATAGAAAAGTAAATTCCTAATAATACTGTAAAAAATAATCCTTGAGTAGCTTGTGAATAATTTCTTTTTATTAAACTATGGTGGGCTCAGGTTACTCTAATTCCAGAAGTTAATAAAATAATTGTATTTAATAAAGGAATTTGGAAAGGGTTAAAAGAATAAATTCCTGATGGAGGTCACAGGGTTCCTAATTCAATTGATGGAGAAAGACTTCTATGAAAAAAAGCTCAAAAAAATGAAGAAAAAAATAATACTTCTGATAAAATAAATAAAATTATTCCTCATCGTAAACCTGTAGTTACCATATAAGTGTGTAGTCCTTGAAATGTTCTTTCTCGTGTTACATCACGTCATCATTGTAATATTGTTATAATTGTAATTAAATTTCCTAATATAAATAATCTATTATTATATTGGTGGAATCATTTTACTATTCCAGCAACAATTGTTATTACTCCAATTGAAGCTGTTAAAGGTCATGGACTATAATTTACTAAATGAAAAGGGTGATTTGAATGAGTTGACATTAATTTACTTCTCTAGAGTATAAAGTTCTGAGGACTGCAAATACATAGGATTGAATTATTGCAACGGCTGATTCTAAAATTAGTAAAGCAATTTGTACAATAATTAGTATAGTTACTAATAGAGTTAACATTGAGGGCCCTGTATTTCCTAATAATGTTAATAATAAATGCCCTGCAATTATATTAGCCGATAAACGAATTGCTAAAGTTATTGGGCGAATTAAATTACTAATAGATTCAATACATACTATAAATGGTATTAGAATTCTAGGAGTTCCTTGTGGTACTAAATGAGTAAATATATGTTGGGTATTATTAATTCATCCAAATAGTATAAAACATAATCACAGTGGTAAAGATAGTGTTAATGTTAATGTTAAGTGACTTGTACTAGTAAAAATGTAAGGAAATAACCCTAAAAAATTATTAAATAAAATTATAGTAAATAAGGAAATAAAAATTAATGTTGAACCTTTTCATCCAGTTGGTCCCAATAAAACTTTAAATTCTTTGTGAAGAGAAAAAAAAATATTATTTCATAAAATATTATAACGAGAGGGTATAAATCAATATATTGAAGGAATAATTAAAATTCCTATTAATGTTCTTAATCAATTTAATGAAATATTAAAAATACTTGAAGAGGGGTCAAATCTTGAAAATAAATTAGTTATCATTTTCAGTTAAAAGCTTTATCTTTAAAAATTTTAATAATTAAATTTGATTTAGGGGTTAAGTTAATAAAAAAATAATAATTTATAATACAAAAAATTATAAAAATAATTGAAAATAAAATAAATAAAGTTAGTCATCTAATTGGAGCTATTTGTGGAATTAAAAAATATCTTGGTTGATAATTTTAGTTTGACAAACTAAGGTTATTAATTAACTAATTTTTTCATTAGAAGTAATTGCTAATTTACTATATAGTGGTTTAAGAGACCAAAACTTGCTTTCAGTCATCTAATGAATTATTTAAATTATTATAAATTCATTTAATGAAAAAATTAGTTTGAATTCTCTCTATAACAATTGGCATAAATCTGTGATTAGCACCGCAAATTTCTGAACATTGTCCATAAAATAAACCGGGACGGTTAATTAAGAAATTAGTTTGATTTAATCGGCCAGGAGTTCCATCTACTTTTACCCCTAATGAAGGAATGGTTCATGAATGAATTACATCTGCAGCAGTAATTAAAATACGAATTTGTGAATTTATGGGAATTACAATTCGATTGTCTACTTCTAACAAACGAAATCTATTTTTATATAATTCATTTGTGGGAATTATATATGAATCAAATTCAATAGATTTAAAATCAGAATATTCATAACTTCAGTATCATTGATGACCAATTGTTTTTAATGTAATTATCGGGTTATTAATTTCATCTAATAAATATAATAAACGTAATGATGGAAGTGCAATAAATAATAAAACGATTGCAGGTAGAATAGTTCAAATAATTTCAATGTATTGACCGTGTAATAAATATCGATTAATATATTGATTAAAAAATAGTATAAATATTAAATATCTCACTAAAATTGTAATTATAACTAGAATCAATATTGCATGATCATTAAAAAATGTTAATTGTTCTATTAATGGTGAGGATCTATCTTGTATTCTTAAATTTATTCATGTTGACATTTAATTCTAATAAAAGTAAAGTTCTTTATTTATGGAGCTTAAATCCATTACATTAATCTGTCACATTAGAAATTAGTTAATAAAGGTAATTCTCTATAAGAATGTTCAGCTGGGGGGGTATTATGTAGTCATTCAATGGATGAATTTAATTGTATTGTAAATAAAACTTGACGTTGAGAAATTATGCTTTCTCAAATAATGTAAAATAAAAATAAGATTCTTAAAAATGAAATTGTTGAACCAACCGTAGAAATTATATTTCAAGTTGTGTAAGCATCTGGGAAATCAGAATAACGTCGAGGTATACCCGCTAATCCTAAAAAATGTTGAGGGAAGAACGTTAAATTAACTCCAATAAATATAATTAAAAATTGTGCTTTTAAAAGATTTATTTTTAAAGTAATTCCTGTAAATAAAGGGTATCAATGAATAAATCCTGTTATAATAGTGAAAACAGCTCCTATTGATAAAACATAATGAAAGTGAGCAACAACATAATATGTATCGTGTAAAATGATATCAACTGAAGAGTTTGATAAAATAATTCCTGTTAATCCTCCTATTGTAAATAAAAAAATAAATCCTAAGGTTCATAGTATCGTAGGAGAATAACTTATTTGAGTTCCATATAAAGTGGCTAATCATCTAAAAATTTTAATTCCTGTAGGAACAGCAATAATTATGGTAGCTGATGTAAAATAGGCACGAGTGTCAACATCTATACCTACTGTAAATATATGGTGGGCTCAAACAATAAATCCTAGTAAACCAATAGCTAATATAGCATAAATTATTCCTAAAGACCCAAATGTTTCTTTTTTTCCAGATTCCTGTCTAATTACGTGGGAAATTATTCCAAAGCCCGGTAAAATTAAAATATAAACTTCAGGATGTCCAAAAAATCAAAATAAATGTTGGTATAAAATTGGATCTCCTCCTCCAGCAGGATCATAAAAAGAGGTATTTAGGTTTCGATCTGTTAATAATATAGTAATAGCTCCAGCTAGGACAGGTAATGATAATAGAAGAAGAAGTGCTGTAATTAATACAGATCATACAAATAAAGGTATTCGATCAAATGTTATTCCTGTTGATCGTATGTTAATAACTGTGGTAATAAAATTAACAGCTCCAAGAATTGAAGAAATTCCTGCTAAATGTAGAGAAAAAATTGTTAAATCAACAGAAGCCCCTCTATGAGCAATATTAGAAGATAAAGGGGGGTAAACTGTTCAACCTGTCCCAGCTCCATTACCCACTATTCTACTTGTTAATAATAATAATAAAGAAGGGGGTAATAATCAAAATCTTATGTTATTTATTCGGGGAAAAGCTATATCTGGGGCACCTAATATTAAAGGAACTAATCAGTTACCAAATCCACCAATTATAATTGGTATAACTATAAAAAAAATTATAATAAATGCATGGGCTGTTACGATTACATTATAAATTTGATCATCTCCAATTAAAGCTCCTGGATGACCTAATTCTGTTCGAATTAGTATTCTTAATGAAGTTCCAATTATTCCTGATCAAGCTCCAAAAATAAAATATAAAGTACCAATATCTTTATGATTAGTTGAAAATAGCCATTGTTGCGATTAAATGGCTGAATTATAGGCAGTAGATTGTAAATCTATTAATGAGAATTTTCTCTTTAATCAATAGCTTTATAGTCAATAATGATATTAGACTGCAATTCTAAAGGAGTAATAATACTAAAGCTTAAAAGATATTCTTATATTTATAGTTTTGAAGACTATTAGTTTGTTTAACTTAAAGCCTTAAAAATTAAAATATAAAGAAGTAGCAATAAAAAATCCAAATATGGATAAAAAGGTAAGTATAAAAAATGTTATTATTATATTAGAAGTAAAAATTGATTTATTAATTCAATTAATTTCAAAATAATTCAATATAAATGTTCTGTAGCATAACCGTAAATAATAGTATAGTGTAATTAAAGATATAAAAATTATAATTGTTAGTAAAATAAATTGTTTATTTATGCATAAAGTTTGAATAACAATTAATTTAGGTAAAAATCCTAAAAAGGGAGGTAATCCTCCTAATGATATAAGATTTAATATAAAAAAAATTTTTATATTTTTTCTTTTTATAAAATAAATAAATAGTTGATTAATATATGAAATTTTGAATATATTAAATAAATAAATTATTGTGAAATTTATAAATGAATAAATAATAAAGTAAATTATTCATACTAGATTTCTGTTATTTATAGCTGTTAATATTCAACTTAAGTGATTAATTGATGAATAGGCCATTAATTTTCGTAAAGAGGTTTGGTTTAAACCTCCTATAGCTCCAATAATTCTTGATAAAATAATTCTAATAATAATTAGTGGTTTATAAAGAATATAAGAAATTAGTATTAATGGGGCTACTTTTTGTCAAGTTAATAAAATTAATGCATTTAATCATGTTAAACCTTCTATTACTCTAGGGAATCAAAAATGAAATGGGGCAGAACCTCTTTTTAATAATAAAGAAGCAGTTACTAATATATACATATAATTTATTCTATTATTATTTTTTACATTTATTATATAAAGAATTACTGAAAATAATAATACTGATGATGCTAAAGCTTGAACTAAAAAATATTTTAATGAAGATTCTGTTGATATCAATTTATTATCTCTTATTAGGGGTATAAAAGATAATAAATTAATTTCTAAACCTATTCAAGCTCTTAATCAAGTATTTGCTGAAATAGAAATTAGAGATCCTATCATTAAAATTACAAAAAATAATATTTTTGAAGAATTATTAAAAATTAAAAAGAAAAGGATTAACCTTTATAAATAGGGTATGAACCTATTAGCTTAAGTTAGCTTATCTTTTTAAATTAATATATAATAGAGGGTATTATATAATATATTTAAGTGTAAGATGCACAAAAGTTTTTGATACTTTTAGAAATAGTTTGATTCTATTAAATATAATGAATGTAATTATTTTACATAATTTACTCTATCAAAGTAATCCTTTATTCAGGCAATTCATTTTAATTATAGTTATTTTTTTAATATTAATAATTCACATAATATAAATTCATTTTAATTATAGTTATTTTTAATATTAATAATTCACATAATATAAATTCATTTTAATTATAGTTATTTTTTTTTAATATTAATAATTCACATAATATAAATTCATTTTAATTATAGTTACACACATTTTTTTTTTTTTTTTTTCTTTAAAAATTTAAATAATTTGAAAATTTATTTTGTTATTAATTATCAATAAGATGAAATTAAATTAGTATTAATTTTTATAAAATATTACAAATTTAAATAATTTAATATATATATATAATATACATAATTTATTAATTATTAAATTATGTCATATATGTTATAAATTTAATAATTAATAAATTATTTATATAAAACAATTAAAATAAATCAGGAGTTTATAAAATTAATTTAACGTAATAAAATTTCTAAAATATAGATAAATAATTATTGTTAAATATTAACTTATATTACCTTCTTAATTGAATTTTAAATTTTTTTTCGCATAATTAATAGATATATATTAATTAATTAAATATTTATATATTAATAGATATCTATTAATCTAAACCTAGTATAGTAGTTAATTTCATTTTTTACATTCTTGTTATACTTTTTAGAGTCAATAAAAAATAAAAGCATTTTTAATAGAAATTTTAAAATATAATAATTAAAATGAATTTTTTATATTTATTTTAAATAATTTAATATTTTTGGAGATTAGTTATTTTAAATAATTAATTTTTGCATATATATATATATATATAATTTATATATATAATATACATAATTTATTAATTATTAAATTATGTCATATATGTTATAAATTTAATAATTAATAAATTATTTATATAAAACAATTAAAATAAATCAGGAGTTTATAAAATTAATTTAACGTAATAAAATTTCTAAAATATAGATAAATAATTATTGTTAAATATTAACTTATATTACCTTCTTAATTGAATTTTAAATTTTTTTTCGCATAATTAATAGATATATATTAATT